ATGATTCGTCCGAAAAAGGCATGATAATAACTTTTATCTGTATAACAGGATTCTTAATTACTCGTTGGATTTATTCGGGACATTTTCCAATAAGTGATTTATATGAATCGTTAATCTTTCTTTCGTGGAGTTTTTCCCTCATTCATATAGTTCCGCATTTCAAAAAAAAAAAAAATTGCTAAGCACAATAATTGGCCCAAGTGCTATTTTTACGCAGGGCTTTGCTACTTCAGGTCTTTTAACTGAAATCTGCGAATCCCAAATATTAGTACCCGCCCTTCAATCCGAGTGGCTAATAATGCACGTAAGTATGATGATATTAGGCTACGCAACCCTTTTGTGCGGATCATTATTATCAGTATCTCTTCTAGTCATTACAGTAAAAAAAAAGAAAAAGTTTTTTTCTACGAGTAATCATTTTTTTAAAAAGTCGTTTTTTTTTGGTGAGATCAAATATATGAATGAACGGGGTAATTTTTTTCAAAATACTTCGTTTTTTTATCCAAGGAATTATTACAGGTCCCAATTAATTCAACAGTTAGATTATTGGAGTTATCGGGTTATTAGCCTAGGGTTTATCTTTTTAACCACAGGAATTCTTTCGGGAGCGGTGTGGGCTAACGAAGCATGGGGATCCTATTGGAGTTGGGACCCAAAAGAAACTTGGGCTTTTATTACTTGGATTGTATTTGCGATTTATTTACATATTCGAACAAATATAAAGTGTAAGGGGACAAATTCGGCAATTGTGGCGTCTATTGGATTTCTTCTAATTTGGATATGCTATTTTGGAGTCAATCTATTAGGAATAGGACTACATAGTTATGGTTCATTTACATTATAATTGAATTAAAAAGGGGTCCAGAAATATAAAAGTGTATAGCGCATACCATATAAAAAAGCTTTGTGTGAACTGACGCGAACCTGGCGAATTACTAGAATATTCTAGTAATTCGCCAGGTTCGCGTCAGTTCATATTCATTATTCATTTTTTTACTTATACATAAATACATAAAAGAAAAAGGCTACTTTTTGTTATTATATAACGAACATTTTTTTATTGTTTCTTACGAATAATAACTAGCTATAAAAAGAATTAGATAGAATAACTTCGACCTTTTCAACGGATAGTAAAAGAAGGAAATCGGGGTACATGCCAATCCCCGGTAGGGGTAAAAAAATAGAGATCAAAATAAATAACTCCCGCGGCCCAGAATCATAAAAATAAGAGTTAAATATCTTGTATCCATAGAACATCTGGCGTATAACATAGAGGAGTTAATATCATTCCCATTGCCATTACAAAAGTAATTAGAGCTTTTGTCATTAAAAGATATTTTTGGCTAGTAATTAGCCCCCAAAAGACTATAAATTCGGCAACAAAACCACCCATACCCGGTAATGCAAGGGGGGCCGTCGAAAAGCTACTGAACATCGTTAAGATTTTTGGCATTGGGGTAGCTATTCCACCCATTTCGTCAAGAGAAACAAGCCGTATTCTATCATAAGTCGTTCCGGCCAAGAAAAAAAGCGCAGCGCCAATAAACCCATGAGAGATTATTTGTAATTTGTAAAAGGGCTCCGTTGAGCCCCATATCAGTGATAGAACCTATTCCTATAATTATGAAACCCATATGAGATACGGAGGAATAGGCTATTCGTTTTTGTAAATTCCGCCGGCCAAGGGATGTTGAAGCTGCATAGATTATTTGTATTGCGCCTATTATTAGCAACCAGGAGGAAAATATAGAATGAGCATGAGGGAATAATTCCATATTGATTCGAACTAATCCATACGCCCCCATTTTTAATAAGATTCCGGCTAAAAGCATACAAATACTATAATGTGCCTCTCCAAGGGTATCTGGTCACCATGTATAGTATACCGGGGTATGATTGGTAATTTGACAGCAAAAGCAATAAAAAATCCAATATAAAATATTATTGGCCAAGGGGATAGCGCTGATTGGCTAATATTTCAAAAGTAAATGTTGGTTCAGTAGAACCATATAACCCAGTGGCCAGAACTCCCATTAAAAGAAAAATGGAGCCGCCCGCCCTGTACAAAAGAAATTTTGTAGCCGAGTACAGCCGTTTTTCCTCCCCACATGGATACAAGTAGATAAGCGGGAATTAATTCTAACCCCCACATGAGGAAAAAAGTAAATCGAGAATCTCGAGTAACTGGCCAAGCCGCTAAAGTAGCTAAAGTAGTTTGGATTAACGAACCATCCGCTTGGAAATGATAGCAGAAGGCATAAGTCGTTAGAATAAGTTCTAAAATACATATACGTGTAGTATACCGGCGGATTAATCTATTTCCTCTATGTGGAAGAAAGAAAATTAAGGAACCCACAAATATTGGTAAAACTACAATTAATGTTAAGCAGGGAAATTGGTTCGTGGTAAAGACAAGATATGCTTGGGCCAGCAAAACCCATGCTCAAATTAAAATTTTTTGGGCACGGGTTTTGCTGGTAAAAAAAAGGATTCAAGTAAAGTTTTATGGAACGTATCAATAAGCTAGACCCATACTGCGAGTTGTTTCATGCCATAAATAAACTCGAACGCTCAAGAAATCCGTTGGACAGGCGGATTCACATCTCTTACAACCAACACAGTCCTCGGTCCTTGGAGCAGAAGCAATTTGTTTAGCTTTACATCCGTCCCAAGGTATCATTTCTAATACATCGGTGGGGCACGCCCGGACACATTGAGTACATCCTATACACGTATCATAAATCTTTACTGAATGTGACATTGGATCTATACATTTTTGAACGTCATAAGTTTTCGGTCTAGTAAACTAATTTATAAATGAATCCTATAATTTAGATACCAGACGAATCAATAAGTGATCAGAATCAATCTACTTCCCAATTGGTTTGTGCACGAGGGCCAGAATACTTTGATTTTTTATATTTTTGTAACCATGATCATACCTTACCCTGTACCAAATTTGCCGATTTGAACTTCTTTATAAATATTTTTATTTCCATTTTTTATATTAAAATTAATACTATTTTATTTATTCAACAAGTTGGATTGGTTAATACGAGTTGATTTTCTGTTACGATAAATTGATGAAACAATAGCCAGTCCAATAGCAGCCTCAGCGGCTGCAATAGCTATAACAAGAATGGAGAAAATACCCCCCCTTAATTGGGGGTTATCAAAAATATCAGAAAATGTTACAAAATTGATATTAACTGAATTTAATATAAGTTCAAGACACATTAAGGGCTCTAACCATATTCCGACTTGTTATCAATCCATAAATACCAATAGAAAATAAATAAGCACTCAAAACAAGTATATGTTTGAGCATTATTAATCAGCCCCCTTTCAATTTTGATTCATTTCAATCGGAACAATAATTAAATCAATTCTAACAAATATTGAACAAAAAAAGAAAATAGATTAGTATATAGGATCCATAGAAAACAAAAGTATTTCTCTTATATCTATATCTATTTTTTAGACAGTAATTCAAAATTTTTGAATGACTCTTTTTAAAGATTCTTTATTCACGAGCTATAGCAATTGCACCTATTAAATTAAAGCGACTAAAAGAATTATTGAAATAAGTTCAAATGGAAGAAAAAATCTGTTGATAAATGAATTCCAATTTGTTGACTAGTACTTAGCAAATCTTGTTCTATAATCTGATTTGATTTTGTAGTCCAAACGACCCCATACCAGGACGTATCCAAAATAGTAGTAATTAGTGAAATAAAAAGACTTGTACAAACCTTTGAAGTAACTCCACCCCCAACGGCCAAAAGATGAAAATCTTTGTAATATTCTGAACCATTCATAAACATCACAGCAAAAATGATTAAAACATTTATAGCTCCTACATAAATAAGGAGCTGCGCAGCAGCTACAAAATAATAGTTCGATATAATTAAGGATATACAAAAAAGAACCAATCCCAACGAAAAGGCTGAATAAATCGATAACTAAAGGGAATTACTGAATAACTGAGTAAAATGAATATGACTGCGATAGATGGTCCGATACTAAATAAACGAGTATCTCCTCTAGATGGAAATGGAAAAAGATTCTCTTTGAAAAGTAGTTTTGTACCGCCTGCCAGAGCTTGCAGAATTCCCAAAGGCCCGGCGTATTCGGGTCCAATACGTTGTTGTATCCCCGCAGAGATTTCTCTTTCTAACCAAACAATTACTAAGACACCTAGTGTGATTCCTAATACAAGCGTTAAAATAGGGCCGAGTATCCATACGATTTCATAGACTTCTTTTAAGGATTCCAACCTGGAAAATAATTGATAGCCTGTATTTCTGTTGTATCGATTATCATCTCAACGATCAACTTCTCCCATAATGATATCTCTGGTATCGTCATAATATCAGCCAATTTCATTCTTTTAACTAATTGTGTAAGAATTTGCAAGTTGATAAAACCCGGCTTTCCATCTCCAAGGAAAAACACCCCGATCTCCTATCAGAAAAATGCCCAATTCCCTTTTTGGCGCCTCAACTCTTACATAAAGTTCTTGCTTGGACAATTCGAGGCTTGGAGAAGGTTTTTTACTAATAAATCAATATTAAAAAACCATTCCATTCAGGGTTCTTTATTCTATTAAAGAGCCGGGCTTCTAAATTCTCATAGGGCCCCTGGAATTCCTTCCAAAGCCTGTTGGATAATTTTTATGGATTCTGTCATTTCACTGATTCATACTAAATACCGAGCTAACGAATCTCCTTCTTTTTGCCATTGAATCTCCCGGCGAAATTCGTCGTAACACTCATAACGATCAACTTTACGAAGATCTCATTGTATTCCGGAAGCTCATAGCATTGGCCCTGATAAACCCCAATTTAGCGCTTCTTCTGGGTCAATAGTGCCTATGCCTTCAACTCGTTCTAAAAAAATAGAATTTCGTGTAATAAGCTTTTGATATTCAGTAACCCTACTTAAAAAATAATCGCAAAAATATAAACATTTATCTATCCCGCCATGAGGTAAATCAGCAGCAACCCCTCCGATACGAAAATAATTATGCATCATACCGGTAGCAGCTTCGAGTAGGTCATATATAAATTTGCGTTCTCGAAAAATATAAAAAGGGGTCTGGGCTCCAATATCTGCTAGAAAAGGGCCAAGCCATAATAAATGGGAGGCGATACGACTCAATTCCAACATAATAGCTCTGATATAACTAGCCTTATAGGTACTTGAATATTGCCTAGCCGCTTAGGTCCATTTACGGTTATTGCTTCTGTAAACATAGTAGCTAAATAATCCCAACGCGTTACATAAGGCAAATATTGTATAATTGTTCGATTTTCCGCAATTTTTTTCCATCCCTCTATGTAAATAACCCAATATTGGTTCATAGTCAATAACATCTTCACCATCGAGAGTCACAATCAGTCGAAGAACACCATACATTGACGGGTGGTGAGGACCCATATTATATTGACTATCATGAGGTCTTTTCTTTTAGTTTGTGCAATCATAAGTTTTTCTCGAGTCATTCTTCCGTGCATTGTTTAAAGTAAAAAATAAGTTCATCAAAATTTAAACGATTAAGCTCAAAGGTATCACTCTTCAAATTAACGAGTTTTTATCTCACGAATATCCAACTCGCGGATTAATTCTTTATAGCGTTCTCTATTTCTTTTTGACAAATAGGCCAGCAGCCGTTGACGTTTTCCCAAAATTTTGCGCAATCCTCTCTGAGATGAAGAATCTTTTTTGTGCAATTCCAAATGTGAAGTCAGTTTCCTTATCTTAGTGGTGAAATTGAATACTTGAAATTCAACAGACCCTCTGTTTTCCTTTTGAGAAAAAACCGAAATGAATGAATTTTTTACCATAAAAAAATCCCCCTCGCTTTTTGCAGATATAGATTTTACTGAATCAGTAATAATAATAAGGTATATAATAATATAATCATAAATTCTTTATGAACTTCTAATTTTCTGAATTCAAATCAATTAATTGAATTTGAAATTGGATTTAGATAGGAGTAGAAAAGGATTGGTACGTTTTTTCTTTTCGCCAAATAATTTGAATTTAGGCCTAAAATGAATAAAGTTACAAGGTTCTGTTGATTCATTTCGAGATCTAATTGAAACATTACTGAAATGTGAGACAAGACACGTGATCCGTATATTTGTTTGTTTTCATATACCCCGCATACTCTACTATATATATATTAGGGGGTAGCATATTTACAAAAAATGTATTATCCACAAATTTTTAATCGTGGATACATCTGTATCCTTAACATATTGAAACGACTGCCATTATTCGTATTAAACCAATAACGGTTCATACAAGCTAAATCTTCTAATCGATAATTAGGCCAAAGACAAAGCTTTAATTTCATTAATATTAATTGATCTTTTTCTTTATCAAGATGTTTGTTGTCATGTGAAACCTGGATGCTGTTTTTTAGGTTCTTTTCGTTCCAAAAGACTGGATTTATATCTATATTATTTCTATTCTTTGAATTGAAACAGATTAGAATTCTCAATTTTTTACGACGTTTAAACGATAAAATATTTTCAGGAACAAACAAATCAAAACGATTTTTATCTCTATTTTCGGTTATTCTTTGCTGTGTTGAAATAGCTTCACCAAAATGAGTCTTAGGTTCATATCCTTGCTCTTGGTATTTTTTATTAGTTTGGTGTTTACTCTTGTGAATCAACGAAATACCTAGGGTTTGATACATAATAAAATGTCCGTCTTTTTTTACAGACAGGGGGGCGGGTTCTATAATAAGTATTCCCCGTTTCATCAATTCTGTAAGAGTTAAATTCTTCTGAATTAGCATTAGATCCAAACAAATTTCTCTCTTGTGAATCGCGGATATAGTAATTTTTCGTGGATCTACGAGTCTAAGCAAGAGACAATATACCTTGATATTATTGATCATTCTTTGATTTAAAGTATCGCCCCATCTCAATTGAAAAAGCAAATAACGTTTCAGGAAGAAATCTAGTTCTGCTTCTGTCTTGTTTTTGTATTGTTTTTTCTTTTTCCCTTTTTTCATGTCTGACCTTACATAATTTTCTTCAATATCTTTTGGCTGTGAGAGAACGGATACAAGATCTCCTCGACTTATGGGTTCTTTTTTTTTTCCTTTTTTATTTGGGTACTTTTTTTTCGCTGCAACCAAAAAACTTCCTTTTTCCTTTTCATTGATCTTTGTATTTTGACTACAATTTTCATTTCTATTCAAATTTAAAAGAAGTAATTTACTTGGTATAAACCAGGGTTTCGTTTTATATGCACTATAAAGCAATACAAATTCCGGGAAGAACCAAGATTCTAGATTTGGTATGGGCTGCTTTAGTATTTTTTCATTCATTACCATCCAATCAAAAAAACCTTTATGAGAATTTGGTAGATTTTTTTCTGGAATTTTAAGATAAGAAAGGTCTTTTTTAGTATAATTATTAGTAAGGATTTGAACATTTTGATTACTATTGGTATTGGTCATGGTATAGGCCTCAATATTAACTTTTTGTTTAAGATAAAAATTGAGACTTTTCCAATCAAAATATTTTCTATTGGCCATTTTTTCCATATCCATATATAGAGTATCGACCCTTCCTAGATTATTATCTAGATAATTATGACTAGGGATGTTGCTTGGTATATCCAAAAGGGTCTCTTTAGACGTGTAAGAAATCTCTTGATTCTTATTTCCTTGAAACGGAGCTCTATAAAAAAAGCATTCCGTTTTATTTTCATAATCAATAAATTTATATGATAAAAGATCATACCTATAGTCTTTTTGATAGTCTTTTTTAAAATTCTCTTTTTGATTAGATAATGAATATGCTTCAAATTTTTTTTTGGAATCAATTAAGTGGTCTTTTTCCTCCCATTTGCTTACAATTTCCTTTTTAGCTGGATGACGCTTATGAAGCGTATTTCGCCACTTTTCTGATATTAATCTAGACCATTTTATCTGAGATAAATTGTATTGATAATACCCTCTTAACCAATTTTTCCATTGATTCATTTCATAACTCGGAAGTTTCTTATTCCCCAATTTCGAATGAACCACTCCCCGCGTTTCAAAAGAATTCTTTATTTCGGGTTTCGGAAAAAAGGGGATTCCTTGATAGTCAAGAACATGTCTTAATTTATACGAAATACTAACTTGGATTTGTGATAATTTGTAAAATACATATGCTTGGGATATGTTGGATAAGTCATAAAAACCACGCGAGTTAGTTTTAACATTACTGATATTATCAAGTGATTTTGAAATAAACAGAATTGGTTTTTTCTTTTTTTTATTAATTATTTCTTGTTTTCTTGAATTATTATAAATGTATTTATCACTCATTTTTTTTATTAATTCAAGAAAAAGTTTTGTATTTGGAATATTAATGCTAGATAAAAAAATATCTGTGTATATTCTTTCAATAAAAAATTTCCAAAAAAAAGGGGATTTACAAATTATTCGAGCATTTATTATTTTAAATATTTGCCATTTTTCGAATCTGTTAGCATTATAGTTTGTGTTGTTAGCACTACTAAGATTATTTATTTTTGGAGTTACTTTTTTTTTCTTTTTTGTAATTTTTTCTATTTGATTTAGAATTGTACTTGTTCGATCCGCCAGATTCTTCGTTTTTTTTTCTGTAAATGAAGAATTTCTCCAATCTAGAGGCGCGGTTTGAATCGGCGATTCGTGAATTATCTGATTGCTTATTAGGGAATCTTTTTCTTCTTTTAATTCTCTCGATTCATATATTTCGACTTCTTTGAATCGAAATAATAGAATTGGATTGACTTTTGAAATTTCTTTTATTTTTTTTTTTATCAAAAGAACACTTTCGATAACCCATTTTTTTGCTTCTTTTGAAAGTTTTCCAAGTAATTTCGTTTTTCCTTTGAAAACTAGTAGAACTCCAAAATACTTCTTTTTTAATGTTTCAATTTTTTTTTTGAATTCCATAAAAATGGGGTTAAAAAAGGAAAATCGTTTTCGGGGCGAGCCAAAGGGAAGTTCGGCTTCCATTCCCCAAACTGTTAAAAAACAAAAATCATCTTTTTGTTTTTTCTTTAGATCTTTCTGAGAAGATCCTAGTTTCAATTTGTTCCAAGGTTTCAAACAGAAAGGAAATAAGATTTTTATCTGAATGCCATCTGTCAACCAATTTTTTGGAAATTCTGTTTCGGATAATGGAACCCCGTTATAAGTACATTTAATATGTACCTCTCTCTCCCATTCATGGAAATCCTCAGACCATTCAGGAAGTTGAAATAGGAGTATACGTCCAATATTTTTCGCAATTATGGATGAAGGTAATAAAATATATTTTCTAAAAATAGATTGAGTTAGTAACACGCAACCTCTTATTATTTGCGCGAGTGGGATGGTATCCCAGGCCTCTGCTATCTCTATTCGCGCGTTCTCTTTTGTTTTTTTATTTTCTTTTTTTTCTTCTCTTTTTGTTTGTTTCTTTGTATACTCTACAATTTTAAATGCCCTCCCATAATTTTTTAAAATCAGTTTACTTAACCCGGAGATATCAAAAGAAGAAAGGTTTTTTTTTATTCTGTCGAAAAAAAGGGGAGAGTGCGCATTTGCTTGAAATAATTCTATTATTACTATTTTACGCCTTTGAGACCGCACAGAACCCTTGATTATACCTCGCCTAAAATCTGATTGTTGTGAATAGCGTATTAAAGACACCTCGTTTGTGTCTGTTTGATCGAACGTATTAGTATCGGTATTAGGATCAGTATCTTCCTTGTTAACAGTAAAAATAACTACATTTTTCCCTTTTCTTGAGCGAATTTCATGATCTACAGGCACGTCTTCCTGATGTTCTCCCGATTGTTGTTCTAATTCGTTTATTAATTGGTATGACCATCGAAGCACTTTTTTACTTATTTCTTTTATTCTAGTCGATTTTCTGATAATTTTTTGATCATTAACATAAGTTACAATTTGAGTTAATAATGTTTTTTTATCAAATCTATTTATTTGTGGTTTAAA